ATTTGAATTAGTATAGAAATGGGGTGTTAGATAATTTTTTTTTCTTGCTTGTCGATGTATAACCGTGTCCCACTTTTTCAAATTACTGTAATCTATAAGGGGCTTTGATCCTTTATTCGTTTTGGACTAGAAAATAAACTAAAGATTAGATAAAATGAAAACCCAAGAGGTTAGTTTTTAATTCTAATAATTCATGAAGGAAATTTTCATATTGTCCCAAGTTAATTGAATTAAAAATTAATAAATTTCATTTTCATTGCATATGCATAATTGTAGAATAGATTTTTTTTAATGATAATGTGATCCCCCCCTTTTACTTTTTGTTTCATTTTATTAAGGAATGAATTTGCAGTAACAAGAAAAAGAAGAATAGTTTTGGATTGGATCAATTAAAAAGAACAACAAATAATAATAAAAATAATAACAAAAATACTAAATATTTGTAATGGGTGCATTGTTTTGTTGTATTCAATTCACAATTCAAAGGTTTTTTTCTTTCTTTAACTAACTACAAAGGTGATGGGTTTTTCACTCTATTTTCTATATAATCTCGAAAGAAAACAACCTAAAACCTTGAAAGGAAACGATAATAGAAATTGCTAATTACAAGTTTTAAAAATCTAGTTATCTTTTAAAATCTAGTTAAAATAAATAAATATTTTTTGGACTAATCTCGTTCTCTGTGTAGGATACCTCTTTTTTTTTAGTCTCATTCGATAGATTAAATGAAGAAAACTGCTCTACTATTTAATCTAATGAGTTCAAATTTAAGTAAATTCAATTTTAATAAAGTAGAAAGGGGCATATTCTAGGTTCTAAGGTCAATTAAAAAAAAATAATAAAACAACTTATTTTCAAATTTTTACATATTAATTCAAAAAAAGTTATATGTTTTGACTGACGTTAGATAATAGAGTTTTTTTTATTATTAATTTCTTAAAGAGTTTTTCAATTAATTAGTTACGTTAATTCTGACTCCTGAGATAGTGCAGATGCCAAAGACGATGAATTGAGTTCTTTTTATCCTTCTCTATTTTTGTTCATACCACCTATAATGATTGATAATTCACCAATTTTCAATTGAATTTTTTAATTCTTGGAACTAGTTATCTTTCTCTATTTCTAAAAAAAAATTCAATTGAAACTTAGGGAAGTACTTTAGAAACATATGTATAAAAAAACATATTTTATTGAGTCCCTTCATGCTTACTATAACTAGTTATTTCGGTTTTCTACTAGCAGCTTTAACTATAACCTCAGTTCTATTTATTGGTCTAAGCAAAATACGACTTATTTGAAATTAATGGAATGCAGATTTTTTTATAAAAAAAGGTTTTCGGTGGTATTTCATATGTTCAATAGTTGCTTACCGTGTTAATTACCCAATTTTGGTCATTCAGATTCATCGGCAATACAGATTAAGAGCTAGGAATAGATAGTACCTCTCTTTTCTCCCTTTCAAAAATGAAAACAAAAGAAAATTGAAATGATTGAAGTTTTTTTATTTGGAATCGTCTTAGGTCTAATTCCTATTACTTTAGCTGGATTATTCGTAACTGCTTATTTACAATACAGACGTGGTGATCAGTTGGACTTTTAATTAATTAACATCTCGTTTTTTTACTGACCTCCTTCTTGCTTTCCTATGCGGGAGGTCTAATTCCGATTGCTGCTCAGTAATTTTGAACAGTGGAATTTTGACACAATCTAATAAACAAGAGTGAAATCACGCTCTGTAGGATTTGAACCTACGACATTGGGTTTTGGAGACCCACGTTCTACCGAACTGAACTAAGAGCGTTTTTCTTGTTTTTTTTTCTAAAAAACGAAAAGGCTAGAAAGAGGGCATTCTTTAACCCGACTCGATTTTGTACGTATATACTATATCCTACATAGTATATCATAAATTTCAGAATTATATGTATGTCCGATTTTATTAAAAAAATCGATCAAAACAGATACCTCGTTACTGCTCAGAAGAGCAGTAATAGGTAGGGATGACAGGATTTGAACCCGTGACATTTTGTACCCAAAACAAACGCGCTACCAAGCTGCGCTACATCCCTTTCAATTGGTTTACAGTGTCATTGTAGAGAATTCCTGTCTTGTTTTCCACATCCTTCTTCTTTTTTTATTGGTATATCAAATTCATTTATTCTTTTTTCTCGTATTTCTCATATCAGATAACAAAGATATAATTAAAAAATTTATTTTTTTTTTACAAAAATTCTCTCAATTTAAATTTTACATAAAAAGGCGTTTACGTTTTCAAATGGAATCTATAAGATCGTTCTAGTAGACAATATTTAAATTATAATTTTGAAAGCGGGGGGACGGAAGTTACGTATACAAATACAAGAACTTCTTAATTACATGTACATCTGTAGTTATATATATTACTATATATAATATAATGTAATACAATAAAGAAGAAAGAAGGAGGATTTCAAATGCGAGATCTAAAAACATATCTTTCCGTAGCACCGGTACTAAGTACTCTATGGTTCGGTTCGTTAGCAGGTTTATTAATAGAGATTAATCGTTTATTTCCGGATGCATTAACATTTCCCTTTTTTTAATTCTAGTTATTAACATCAGAAAGGGGTTAAAATTTTAGAGATACAATCAACGACCGGGGACTCCCCCCCCCTTTTTTTCTAATTTATTATAAAAAATTAATTAGAAAAAGGGGGGGGGGGGGGGAGGTCATAAAAACGAGGGTTCAGGATCCAATTAAATTAGTAATAGAACGAAAAAAGTGTTGCTAGGGAAAGAGTATCCTATGAGATATTTAAAAAAATACTGTACAAAGATTTTCAATATAGTTTTCACAAAATCATTGTATTGTATTACTTAATTATTTTATTTTTATTTAATTACTAATTAATAAAATATTCATTGCAACGAAATATTTCAGAAATTTTTTTAGTTAACAGCTTCTATTTTTTTGGTTCTTGTTCTTTCTGGATCCTAAAATTAAAATAGAAGATTGAGGTGAATCATAAATCCAAAGGAGGTTTCATGGCCAAGGGTAAAGATGTTCGAGTAACAATTATTTTGGAATGTACCAGTTGTGTTCGAAATGATATTAAGAAAGAATCGGCGGGAATTTCCAGATATATTACTCAAAAGAATCGGCATAACACCCCCAGTCGATTGGAATTGAGAAAATTCTGTCCCTATTGTTATAAACATACAATTCACGGCGAAATCAAGAAATAGATCAAATTGAGTGTTTGTATGTCAACTTTTATTTTAAGAACAGGAATAATGCTCGTATCTATATATTATTACATATATATAAATATAAACAAATAAATCAATAGAAAGAAATCTAATCCTATATTTTTAATTCTATATAGAAACTCTATCCTATATAGAAATAGCAATCGTTTTTATTTTGATCCGACCAAAATAGGATTTTAGAGATAAGGAATAAAAAATTATGAATAAATCTAAGCGACTTTTTACTAAATCCAAGCGATCTTTTCGTAGGCGTTTGCCCCCGATCCAATCGGGGGATCGAATTGATTATAGAAACATGAGTTTAATTAGTCGATTTATTAGTGAACAAGGAAAAATATTATCTAGACGGGTGAATAGAGTGACTTTAAAACAACAACGATTAATCACTATTGCTATAAAACAAGCTCGTATTTTATCTTTGTTACCTTTTCTTAATAATCAGAAACAATTTGAAAGAAGTGAGTCGACCCCTAGAACTACTAGCCTTAGAACCAGAAAAAAATAGACTTATTCTTGAATTGAATAACAATTCCAATCTGAAGGAATTAAAAAAGAGATGAATGTTTTGTTTTGACGACTTTTTTATAATACTAATTTCTACTCTACCTTCCCCGAGCTCATTCTCCTTAGAACTCTATTTCAAAAATTTTCGTGGGTTTCTTCCAATCCCCTTATTTTTTTATGTCATTCGAAATTGTATAAAGACAACTCCTATTTAATAGAGCTATTTGTGCAAGTATTTTCCGATTAAGAAGTAATTGCTTCTTGTACAGATTGTGTATGAATTGGTTATAACTATAGAATACCCCCGTTTCGTGAATTACGGCATTTATTCGAGTGATCCATAAACGGCGAAAATCTCTTTTTCTTTTACCCCTATCCCGATGAGCCGAAACTAAAGCCCTTATTCTCTGTTGAGTCATAGTTCGTGTAAGTCGTGAATGAGCCCCTCGAAAGCTTGATGCAAATAAACGAAGTTTTGTTCTACGCCTCCGAGCTATATATCCGCGTTTAATTCTAGTCATTGAATAAATCAAACTTTGATGAATAACTAATTCTTTTTTTAGTTATTCTTTTCCCCTTTACTAGTCTATTAATAATCAAACGAATTATTCCAATGTATAAAAAAAATTCCAATGGCTTTTGCTACTCTAACCTTCCCCACCACTATTTTTTGCTAGGTATTTTCCTTTGCTTTGAAAGGATAAATCCCCTTGATATAAAAAAATAGAATAACTACAAAAAGTAGTAAATAGAAATAGAATTGGATAAATAGTGGGTTCCATCGTTTCTATGGTTACTTCTAAAACGGTGAGGTCCTCTCTATACACCGGAGCTCCTTCTTTTAATTAATCAATACTATTGGTAACTTGCACAATTCACATTCTTTGGCTCTACCCCATGAATATTCCAGTAATAGGTCTTTCACAATGAGATCCCCTTTATACAGTAACGGTATTTCATTTTGAAAATTGATTTGGTCATTTACCCTGTTAGTCCGTTCTTTTCTTTTAAGAGTGGAATCTTTTTTCTAAAAAATGGAATCTCCCCCGCTTAATGGATAATCATTTGTTATCATTGGGGGTTTTCTAAAAAATGGAGTTGGTTGGATTTGCACCAATGTAAACCATAAGTTTCAGACACAATAGAATATATGAACGATCTATATTTTTTTAATAATGAATCGAGTTCCTCCATTCTATTTTATTCACAGGTACTGATCCGTGATATTTCAAAAAGAATTTCCTTTTTATGTCTCAGTCTATGATCTAAACGAGTCGCACATACACCCGAGTACATGTTCCTCGTCGCTGAGGGCATCCCCGAAGCGCTGGGGATTTCGTGACGTTTCGGATTGGCTGTCTTGTATTTCTAATAAGTTGTTTAATGGTTGGCATACGGAATCATATAAATAATGGGCTGGTTTAGATTAGTTCTAACCGGCTAATTCTGAATTACTTCTCTATCAAGATTCTCTTCAATATCAAAAAAATATTGAAGAGAATATGAAAGTAAACCTTTAATCTAAAAAGATATAAAATTAGAAATTGTAGATTTGTATGAAATCGCTCCTATGTTTTATTGAACCGCTACAAGATCAACAATTCCATGAGTTTGGGCTTCTGTTGCTGACATAAAAACATCCCTTTCCATGTCTTCGGATACAACCCATATAGGTTTGCCCGTTCTTTGTACATAAACCCTTGTGATGGTTTCGCGAAGTTTTAGTAATTCTTCCGCTTCCAAGATAAATTCTCCCGTTTGTGCCTCATAAAACGAACTTGCGGGTTGATGGATCATTACCCTGATGATATAGTTTCTATTTCTCAGAATGAGGCGGGATAAAAAAAAAAAAAACAAAGAAAATTGAATAACCGTACAGGCTTTTTTGTGCATTGCATACGGCTCCACTATGGAATTGACTTTTTTTACCTTTCCTTTTGGCGAAAGAAAACAAAATATAGGTTGTATTATACGCAGATCCAAAAATCATCCAATTACCATCCTTCTTTTTTGTAGAAGTTAAAAAAATACTATGATGGTTCCGTTGCTTTATATATCATTTTTTTGATTCAGCAATCCCAAAGTGTCTTTTTTTTTATAAATTTTGTAAATAAGCTTCCGGTGTGAAAACAAAGTTTGTGACGCTGAAATGTGCCCAAATAGGTAAGATATCATTTGAAATACCTCTTCCTTATCTCATACTACTCTTTCAATATATAATCTAATTTTTTTTAATCTAAAAAATTTCATATTGAATTCGAAGTGCCATGCTATTATTACTTAACTAATTCATATTTCCGATGGCGAAGGCATAGTATTTTTTCTCGAAAATAAAAAACTCATTGGCGCCAAGCGTGAGGGAATGCTATACGTTTGGTAATTGCCCCTCCGACCAGGATAAAGGATGCTATTGAAGCGGCCAATCCCATGCATATTGTCTGTACATCGGGTCGCACAAATTGCATAGTATCATAAATAGCCATTCCAGATATTACCCATCCACCAGGAGAGTTTATAAACAAATAAAGATCTTTGGTATCCTTTTCTATACTGAGATATATCATAAGACTAATAAGTTGATTCGAGATTTCGGTATCAACCTCTTGGCCTAAAAAAAATAATCTTTCTCGATAAAGTCGGTTGATTAGGATAAAATTTTATTCCTTAGGAGCCGTACAGGCACCTTTTGGTGCATACGGTTCAACAAAAATTGTGAAAAAATCAATGTGTCGATTCCAACCTCCCCTTTTTTCATAGAAGGTTTTTCTTTCTAACTTATAACGGAAGGGCTTGCTCCCAAAAGTAAAAGAAATTTTTAGTTTTGGCGCCTTTTATTAGATATTATAATCCTCTAATAAAACGATTGATTAAGCCTGTCAGACTCATTTGATTCATTGATATTTTTTTTTCATCGAGGTTCAGTTGAAATGGCGATGGTTTTTTCTTGTTCCTGAATGGGCTTTTTACTTTTTTTATTCCATTTTTTAGGTTTATGCTCTACCCCGAGTAAAAGGAAAAATTTGCCCGATTTTGATTTGCACATATAGGACAAATAAACTAAATACCGCGTCTTTTTTTACTACTCCTTCGTTTTTTTTCAATTCATTTCTTTCACATGTCTTCTGTCAAATAGTCAACAAATTTTGAATTATTTTATTTGAGCAACAGTTTTAGATAACCCTGTTTCAAATTTTTTATAGAATTTTTATCAGAATTTTGCATATCATATTAAGTAGTTAATTATAAAAATATTATATATTAATTATCAATTGGGTTTTTGCTAAACGGAGCCTGGATACTTCATTTTATTAGTCCGATCACGTAAACCATAAAAAAATTTGATAATCTAATATCAATCTAAATACTCCCTGCATTTAATTCCACTTTATTTTTTGCGCTTCGCGTTACAAATTTTTGATAATTCAATCAATCGTTTCGAGCGAAACAGAGGATATCTCGATCGAGGGAGAAAATGGGGAAATCCCATATAGCCCGATATATCTGACAAGTCGCACTATATGTCAACCCAAGATGTATCTCCTTCTCCAGGACTTCGAAAAGGTACTTTTGGAACGCCAATAGGCATGAAATGAAAAAAAAAGAGAATGAAGTTCTCTATTTCACTTTGATGTGGAAACGTAAGATTGGGGTTTCGGTTTTTAATACTATTATCCTTTTTTCCTACTTTATTAATCATATTTCAATTAATTATATTTAATACATAAGTTGAATAAGCTTAAATAAAATATAAAATAAAAGTAAAGTAAGAGAGAATGAATAAAACTAAAGGAAATTTTTTACGAACGGGCTTCTGAATGATCAATAACAATAGCTATCTTGGTTCATATAAAATAGGATTCACCCCCATTGCGTATTGGTACTTATCGGATATAGAATAGATCCGCTTCCCTTTTTTCTATGAATTGAATTGTTCCATTATTACTAACAGAATAGAACAAATATTAATCCTTTCTCCGAAAAAATTACCTAAAAAGGGGGGGTACGTAGCATAGTTTTTTCCAATGCAATAAAGTTACATAGTGTCTATTTTTCGTTGATAAAGGGGTATTTCCATGGGTTTGCCTTGGTATCGTGTTCATACTGTTGTTTTGAATGATCCCGGTCGTTTACTTTCTGTTCATATAATGCATACTGCTCTAGTTGCTGGTTGGGCCGGCTCGATGGCTCTATATGAATTGGCAGTTTTTGATCCCTCCGACCCCGTTCTTGATCCAATGTGGAGACAAGGTATGTTCGTTATACCTTTCATGACTCGTTTAGGAATAACCAATTCGTGGGGCGGTTGGAATATTACAGGAGGGACTATAACGAATCCGGGTCTTTGGAGTTACGAAGGGGTAGCCGGAGCACATATCGTGTTTTCTGGCTTGTGCTTCTTGGCAGCTATTTGGCATTGGGTATATTGGGATCTAGAAATTTTTTGTGATGAACGTACAGGAAAACCTTCTTTGGATTTACCCAAGATTTTTGGAATTCATTTATTTCTTTCAGGAGTGGCTTGCTTCGGTTTTGGCGCATTTCATGTAACAGGATTATATGGTCCTGGAATATGGGTATCCGACCCTTATGGACTAACCGGAAAGGTCCAACCCGTAAACCCGGCGTGGGGCGTGGAGGGTTTTGACCCTTTTGTTCCGGGAGGAATAGCCTCTCATCATATTGCAGCAGGGACGTTGGGTATATTAGCGGGCCTATTCCATCTTAGTGTTCGTCCGCCTCAACGTCTATATAAAGGATTACGTATGGGCAATATTGAAACCGTCCTTTCCAGTAGTATTGCTGCTGTCTTTTTTGCAGCTTTTATTGTTGCTGGAACTATGTGGTATGGTTCTGCAACTACTCCCATCGAATTATTTGGTCCTACTCGTTATCAATGGGATCAGGGATACTTTCAACAAGAAATATATCGACGAGTTAGTGCTGGACTGGCTGAAAATCAAAGTTTATCAGAAGCTTGGGCTAAAATTCCTGAAAAATTAGCTTTTTATGATTATATTGGTAATAATCCAGCAAAAGGGGGGTTATTCCGAGCGGGTTCAATGGACAATGGGGATGGAATAGCTGTTGGATGGTTAGGACACCCCGTCTTTAGAAATAAAGAAGGGCGTGAACTTTTTGTACGCCGTATGCCTACTTTTTTTGAAACATTTCCGGTTGTTTTGGTAGACGGAGACGGAATTGTTAGAGCCGACGTCCCATTTAGAAGGGCAGAATCAAAATATAGTGTCGAACAAGTAGGTGTAACTGTTGAGTTTTATGGTGGTGAGCTCAACGGAGTGAGTTATAGTGATCCCGCAACTGTGAAAAAATATGCTAGACGGGCTCAATTGGGTGAGATTTTTGAATTAGATCGTGCGACTTTGAAATCCGATGGTGTTTTTCGTAGCAGCCCAAGAGGTTGGTTTACGTTTGGACATGCTTCATTTGCTCTACTTTTCTTCTTTGGACACATTTGGCATGGTTCTAGAACCCTCTTCAGAGATGTTTTTGCTGGTATTGATCCAGATTTGGATGCTCAAGTGGAATTTGGGGCATTCCAAAAACTTGGAGATCCAACTACAAAACGACAAGCAGTCTGATGCAACATTGCTTTTTTTCTTCTAGTTTCTGTTTGCGATTTTATTTAATAGGTAGGGTACTGTAGGAATCTTTATTTAAATCGCTGCCGTTTCTTTGACTCTTTTTCTAGAGGGATACTCCCAAGTAAACAAAACAGGTATGAAAGCTATAATTGTAAACCACGATCAAATTTATGGAAGCATTGGTTTATACATTTCTCTTAGTATCCACTTTAGGAATAATTTTTTTCGCTATTTTTTTTCGGGAACCACCTAAAATTTCAACTAAAAAATGAAATAATTTTTCATTATCTTCATTGACGTAATCAGCCTCCAAATATTTGGAGGCTGATTACGTAAACTAGTCCCCGTGTTCCTCGAATGGATCTCTTAGTTGTTGAGAGGGTTGCCCAAAGGCAGTATATAGAGCATACCCAGTAAAACTTACAAGTAACCCAGATATAAAGATGGCGACTAGGGTTGCTGTTTCCATTATTATAGAATTGAAAGACCACACTGGATCTATGCTAAGATCATTTATTTACAACGGAATGGTATACAAAGTCAACAGATCGTAATGAATACAAAATAAGATTTATGGCTACACAAACTGTTGAGGATAGTTCTAGATCTGGTCCAAGAAGCACTACTGTAGGGAAGTTATTGAAACCATTGAATTCCGAATATGGTAAAGTAGCTCCTGGATGGGGAACGACCCCTTTGATGGGTGTTGCAATGGCTCTATTTGCAGTATTCCTATCTATTATTTTGGAGATTTATAATTCTTCTGTTCTACTGGATGGAATTTCAGTTAATTAGACTGAGAAGAATCTTGAAGTTCTCGCTTTTAGCTCGATACAAAAAAGTAAAGTATGTAGGTCTAACAATTTTAGCCTATTAGCCTTTGGTAGTTCGACCGCGAAATTTTTTTCTGCATTGTATATTTCCGGAATATGAGTGTGTGACTTGTTAGAATTGACCCTACGGATAGTACAGAGAACGGGGTCTGTCATCTTTATCAAGATGGTTTTACTTCGTCGGATATTCATTCGAGTATCTGGAGCACGAAATAGATCAAATAGATCACAAAGTATTCGAACTATGATTCATACTTAATACTCAGACCTCGTAGCCGGACTTCTTTCCGTTCTATCTTATAAACTTTAATAAATCAAAATAGTTTTCTGCTTTTAAACTCTTATTTGGATCAAAGGACAAACGCTTCTTTGTATTTTATGTTTTTAGTCATTATAGCTTTTTTTTGATTGAATAAGTGATGATCCAATGGTTCTCACTCAGTGAACTTTGGACTTTGAAGGTTTCATTGAATTATCGTGGTTCTCGTATGAATCTGAGGTTTCAATTGATTAGTTAAGTAGGGTCTTAACAAGAGAATTCCTATCAATAATAAAGAAAACAAGAAGAAATCCCTATCCCCGTTCCATACAAATACCAAATAAAAAAAGACAATAAAGATAGGTAATCTAGAAGATTCAAGAGGCCTGTAACGATCAACACAACATAAAGACGAATGAGCTTACTTGATTTTTTGGCATTTAACCACAAAGACGAGCTTTCGCATTTTGACTCTTTCATATCTTTAAATAATATTGAATGAGAGACAAGTTTAAAACTTTATATTCCATATCTGTTTCAATAAATATTTGGGTCTTTTTTTGTTTGAGCTGTACGAGATGAAATTCTCATATACAGTTCTTGGAGGGGGAGTAACCTTGGTTTACCTATCTCAATAAAGTTTATGATTGGTTCGAAGAACGTCTTGAGATTCAGGCGATTGCAGATGATATAACTAGTAAATATGTTCCTCCACATGTCAACATATTTTATTGTCTAGGTGGAATTACCCTTACTTGTTTTTTAGTACAAGTAGCTACGGGATTTGCTATGACTTTTTATTACCGTCCAACCGTTACTGAAGCTTTTGCTTCTGTTCAATATATAATGACTGAAGCTAACTTTGGTTGGTTAATCCGATCAGTTCATAGATGGTCGGCAAGTATGATGGTCCTAATGATGATCCTGCACGTATTTCGTGTATACCTCACCGGTGGTTTTAAAAAACCTCGCGAATTAACTTGGGTTACTGGTGTGGTTCTGGGTGTATTGACCGCATCTTTTGGTGTAACAGGTTATTCTTTACCTTGGGATCAAATTGGTTATTGGGCAGTCAAAATTGTAACAGGTGTACCTGACGCTATTCCGGTAATAGGATCACCTCTTGTAGAATTATTACGCGGAAGTGCTAGTGTTGGACAATCCACTTTGACTCGTTTTTATAGTTTACACACTTTTGTATTACCTCTTCTTACGGCCGTCTTTATGTTAATGCATTTCCTAATGATACGTAAGCAAGGTATTTCTGGTCCCTTATAAATAATATAGAATATAGATTATAGATATTTGTACTTACTTATTACTTGGTGAAGGAACGATAGTATTTTATTGCTATAAATATGGATTATTAAAAAAATAAGACATGTATTTGGATATTTCCCTTCAACTCCACAATATTTTATTATTTTTTTGACATAAAAGGTTGAAGGGAATTCTATGAAGAGATAATGGATTATGGGAGTGTGTGACTTGAACTATTGATCGGGCCGTGCAGAAATATGACTTTATCTGCTACATTGGAATTCCCAACCAAATGTGTCTTTGTTCCAACCACTGTGTAAGCCCCATACAGGGGATAGGCTGGTTCACTTGAAGAGAATCTTTTCTATGATCATACCCGACGCTGTCGTGGATGAGTGGGCTCCGTAAAATCCAGTAGATTAAGGGATGGAACATAATCCTGATTATGTTTTTAGTTATTTTGGACTAAAAAAAATAATTAATAGTATGTAAATGCATTCATTTTCTCTGCATCAACACGATTTATGATACTATCGGAGTGAATACAGGATCTAATGAAGAGTAGAGGGTAGACTCCATTAGTAACAAGTAAATCCTTTGTATTTGAAAAATCTCGATATAATTTTTGAGATTAAGGACGAATTGATAAGGTATGAGACGACCCAGAAAGCACTTAATCATGATCAACTTTTTAAGCTTACGTGGGTGTTGAGCATTTACCTGTAAGAATGGAATTTCTGGAATCTTTAGTTGCAATAACTTTGGAATCGGATAATTCTTTTTTTACATATTAAA